AAATAAAAGAAGTTCTGTTAAAGATCTTTTCATTTTTTTTGAATTCTGACGTGTCAACAAATACAGTAGTAAGGCTTTCCTCGATCCGGGGGATTCACTATTCGATTCGAATTGAATTAAATCCGGTTTCATTTTTTTTAATCGAACCATATTCATGCCAGAATTTTGACTCCAAGGATTTACCAAAATTGAAAAATTCGGAGAGTAGAAAAAAGAAGTATCACTAACTCTTTGATTGGGGACAAGAAAATTCAATTCATATAGAATAAATTAGAATCAATCGACTCCCGAGGATTAATTGGTTTGTTTATTGGACATTAGAAAAGCGATGGGATTCATCGAAATCCGCCTTTTTTTCTTTTTATGCTCTGAACGAGTCCTTGTGAGCGAGTTGATGGAAATGATTTGAACCAAGCAGCTGGAAGCAGCCAGTTACACTCAACAAAAAATACAATAATGAATAAAAAATCTAGACAACGTTTTTATTTGTATTTGAATATTTTTTTTCTTATTATTATTTTCTTATTTCTTATTAAATTATTTCATTAATAATCAATAGAGTGAATCTATTAACTAACATTAGGGCTATACGGACTCGAACCGTAGACCTTCTCGGTAAAACAGATCGAACTGATTATTATCAAAATGATTCGAACTCTTTCAAAAACCCAACATGCATTTTTTTTGCATTGGGCTCTTTCATTAACTAAATATCAGCTAGTCTACCATATTTTTTTCGTAAAAAAAAATCAGATGGTTCCATGTGCTCTTCTGATTCATTATTTGAATTCAGATACAGGAGCACTACCAAAGTGTTTCAAAGAAGGGTTATCTTGACGTAGGTCTGCTTCTGGCCTAGTTCAACCGAAGTTAAATAGAGTCTCTATCATGCTGATTAAAAAATCAAACATGAAACTTCATACACCTTAAGATTCATAGGACGAAAAGAGCATTTTTGAGATACTTATACTCATTATGCCTAGCATTGAATAGACTGGATATTCACCCTATCAATATCTCAAATCAATGATGGGTTCTAGTCAGCTCTTACCTAAGTGGCACTCGAATCGGACCGAACCTTTTGTCATTGTCAGGCTATTGTTCTCCTGTTTTGTTTCCTAAAAGTAATGGAGTAAGACATTTATTTCTCAAAAGGATCAATTCTTTTGATTGCATGATAGACTCCTTTGAAAAACATTGGCGCATGTGTAAACGAGTTGCTCTACCAACTGAGCTATAGCCCTTGTATTTGTGATACATATTTTATCATATTATGTAGATAATTTCTTGTCAAGATGAATATTAGATGATTCAGCATTCTATCTCATCGCTTTGGTCTGTTTGCTTAGTATTGCTTCGAAGTATTATTGCATTTATAATCCATTGATGTGATAGGTTCCTTTGCTTTTTTCTTTATGATGATAAATGACCTACTTAACTCAGTGGTTAGAGTATTGCTTTCATACGGCGGGAGTCATTGGTTCAAATCCAATAGTAGGTAGAACTTATTAGACACCGGAATCCCTGGTATCTAATAAGTTTTTTTACCCACCTTCTTTTAGTGATTTTACATCGTTTTCATCCTATTCTACTTCAGTTTTCATTTTGAAATTTGTTTATCTAAAAATCCGATTTCATTTTATTCGATTTAATCGGAAAATAAAAAAGGAAGTGTATACAGAGATTCTTTCCAGTATTTGGCGACTAGTTACGAAATCGCAATCGCATTGATAGCCTCTACTCGTATCCTAGCGCGTCTGAGAGCTAGATTTGCCTCAATTGTTTGCATCTTGCCTTCCGCTTTCTGCAAGTTAGCTTCTGCTATTTCAAGAGTTTGCTGAGCTTCTTGTGGATCAATGTCACTACCTTTCTCCGCATCCTTTACTAAAATAGTGATCTCATTATTGATTATTCTAGCAAAACCATCCATTAGAGCCATTGTTAACCATTGGTCGTTAAGGCGTATTTTCAAAACACCTATATCTACAGCTGTGGCAATAGGTGCGTGATCCGGTAATATGCCAATTTGTCCACTATTAGTTGATAAAATGATTTCTTTCACTTCTGAATCCCAAACAATTCGATTAGGGGTGAGTACACAAAGATTTAAGGTCATTTCTTCAATTTGCTCTCCTTTTCTAAGTTAATTTCGTAGCCTTCTCAGTAGCTTCATCGATGTTACCTACCAAATAAAAGGCCTGCTCCGGAAGACCGTCTAATTCTCCAGAAAGAATCAATTTAAACCCTCTAATAGTTTCTGCTAGACCAACATATTTCCCCGGGGAACCGGTAAAAACTTCCGCTACGAAAAAGGGTTGGGATAAGAAACGCTCAATTTTTCGTGCTCTTGCTACGGTTAAGCGATCCTCTTCGGACAATTCGTCCAACCCAAGGATAGCTATAATGTCCTGAAGTTCTTTGTAACGTTGTAAGGTTTGCTTAACTCTTTGCGCGGTTTCATAATGTTCCGCACCGACGATCCGCTGTTGGAGCATAGTTG